AACCTCAAAGTGACTCTATTTCATTATATTCCATCCATATCCCAATTCCATTCATTTAATATCCCTTTGGTGTCATTGACATAAGAATTGACATAAGAGATGTCGTTTCTAGTCTATCTGTTTCTATTTCTATATATGGAAAGTTAAAAAATCATCATATAATAATCCAGAAATTGAAATAGAAAAGAAAAAAGGGAGGTTTGTGATGATTTTTCAATCTTTTATACTAGGTAATCTAGTATCCTTATGCATGAAGATAATCAATTCGGTCGTTGTGGTCGGACTCTATTATGGATTTATGACCACATTCTCCATAGGGCCCTCTTATCTCTTCCTTCTCCGAGCTCGGGTTATGGAAGAAGGAGAAGAAGGAACCGAGAAGAAGGTATCAGCAACAACTGGTTTTATTGCGGGACAGCTCATGATGTTCATATCGATCTATTATGCGCCTCTGCATCTAGCATTGGGTAGACCGCATACAATAACTGTCCTAGCTCTACCGTATCTTTTGTTTCATTTCTTCTGGAACAATCCCAAACACTTTTTTGATTATGGATCTACTACCAGAAATTCAATGCGTAATCTTAGCATTCAATGTGTATTCCTGAATAATCTCATTTTTCAATTATTCAACCATTTCCTTTTACCAAGTTCAATGTTAGCCAGATTAGTCAACATTTATATGTTTCGATGCAACAACAAGATGTTATTTGTAACAAGTAGTTTTGTTGGTTGGTTAATTGGTCACATTTTATTCATGAAATGGGTTGGATTGGTATTAGTTTGGATGCAGCAAAAGAATTCTATTAGGTCTAATGTACTTATTCGATTTAATAAGTACCTTGTGTCAGAATTGAGAAATTCTATGGCTCGAATCTTTAGTATTCTCTTATTTATTACCTGTATCTACTATTTAGGCAGAATACCCTCACCCATTTTTACTAAGAAACTGAAAGTGAAAGAAACCTCAGAAACGGAAGAAAGAGATGTAGAAATAGAAAAAACTTTCGAAAGGGGGGGGACTAAACAGGGACAAGAGGTATCCGCCGAAGAAGATCCTTCTCCTTCCCTTTTTTCGGAAGAAAAGGAGGATCCGGACAAAATCGAGGAAACGGAAGAGATCCGAGTGAATGGAAAGGAAAAAAAAAAAACAAAGCATGAATTCCACTTGCGCTTTAAAGAGACATGCGATAAAAATAGCCCTGTTTATGAAACTTCTTATCTGGATGGAAATCAAGAAAATTCGAAATTAGAAATATTTCAATTATTTAAAGAAAAAAAAGAAGAGAAATATTTATTATGGTTTGAAAAACCTCTTGTGACCCTTCTTTTCGACTATAAACGTTGGACTCGGCCACTTCGATATAAAAAAAATAATAGATTTGAAAATGCTGTACGAAACGAAATGTCACATTATTTTTTTTATGCATGTCGAAGTGATGGAAAAGAAAGGATCTCTTTTACATATCCAGCTAGTTTGTCAACTTTTTTGGACATGATAAAAAAAAATAATTATTTTTTCGCAACCGAAAAACTATCCTCTGATGAATTTTCTACACATTGGAATTACACTAATAACCAAAAAATTAAGAACTTAAGCAAGGAGTTTAGAAATCGACTTGAGGGTTTAGATAAAGGATCTCTTATTCGGGATATACTCGAAAAAAGGACTCAATTGTGTAATGATAAGACGAAAAAAAAATACTTACCTAAAACATATGATCCTTTATTAAACGGACCTTATCGTGGAAGAATCAACAAATTCTTTTCACCCCCAATCCTAAATACAACTTATATCAAAAATAAGATAAGAACGCCTTGGATAAATAAAATTCACAATCTAATTTTGATTAATGATTATCACGAATTTGAACAGACAATAGACCGATTTAATCCAAAATCATTTTCAAGCGAAGAAGTGCGGTCTTTATTGACAGAACGGGAACGAGAACACATCGATTCCGAAGACCGAATAAAAAGTTTCAATTTTTTATTCGATGCAGTTATAACGGATCCCAATGATCAAAAAATTAGAAAAAAAGCGATAAAAGAAATTAGTAAAAGAGTTCCCCGGTGGTCATACAAATTAATCGATAATGTATACCAAGAACTGGGAGAATACGACGAAAATGTAAGAAGGAAACATGCATTTCGTTCACGAAAAGCCAAACGTTTAGTGGTTGCTGTTGATCACCAGACAAAAGAGGATGTGACTTTGCCCCATTATTTGGAACAATCGGATTTTCGTCGATATATAATAAAAGGTTCCATGCGCGCACAAAGACGTAAAACCGTTATTTGGAAACCACTTCAAGCAAATGCCCATTCCCCTCTTTTTTTGGACAGAATAGACAAAACCCTTTATTTGTCTTTTGATATTTCCCAGCTGATGAAAGTAATTCTTCGAAATTGGATGGTAAAAAATAAAAACCAAAAACTTTCTGATTATACAAACGCAAAGACAAGAAAATTGGACAAAAAAGAAAAAAAGAAGCTCAAAGGCGAAAGATACCAAAGACAAGCAATGGTACGTATAAAACAAGCAGAAAGCTGGGATAAGCGTTTACTTACTCGAATACTAAGAAGTTCTATGTTAGTAATCCAATCGATTCTTAGAAAATATATTGTATTACCGTTATTGATAATAGCTAAAAATGTGGTTCGCATACTATTATTCCAAGATCCCGAGTGGTCCGAGGATTTTAAGGATTGGAATCGTGAAATTTATGTTAAATGCACTTATAGTGGTGTTAATTTATCTGAAACAGAATTTCCGAAAAACTGGTTAATAGAAGGTATTCAGCTAAAGATCCTATTCCCCTTTCACCTGAAACCCTGGCACGGATCTACGATACAATCCTCTCATAAAGATCCAAAAAGTGAACACGAAACTGATTTTTGTTTTTTAACAATTTTGGGGCTGGAAACTGACATGCCGTTCGGTTCTCCCCAAAAACGACGTTCCTTTTTTGAACCCATTTTTAAAGAACTAAAAAAAAAAATTCGAAAATTGAAAACTAAGTCTTTTATAGTTTTAAGGGATTTTAAAGAAGGAAAAATAAAAGAACTTTCAAAAATAAACTTGAGAGAAATCGAGAAATTGAGGGAAACTCAAAAAAATTCGATAATCAGTAAGCAGATGATTCACGAACCGTCTATTGAAATTTCATCTATGGATTGGACGAAATTATCCCGGACTGAAAAAAAAATGAAAGATCTGACTAATAGAACAAGCAGAATCCGAAATAAAATATATAAAATTACAAAAGAAAAGAAAAAAGGATCGCTAACTCAAGAAACAAATATTAGTTCGAACAAACCAACTTATTCTGTTAAAAGATTAGACCCATCAAAAAGGATTTGGCGGATATTAAAAAAAAGAAACGCTCGATTAATCCGTAAATCCTATTTGTTTCTAAAATTTGGCATTGAAAAGATATACAGAAATATTTTTATATCTACCCTTACTATTCCAAGAATCAATACAAAACCTTTTCGTGAATCAACAAGAAAACAAATGAAAATTATTGAGAAAAACATCCACAATAATGAAGCAAATCCCGAAAGAATTAATAAAACAAATAAAAATAGAATTATTTCGACTATCCAAAAATCGATTTCTAAGACTAGTAATAAGAATTCAAAGATTTCTTGTAATTTATTGTCTTTTTCACAATCACAAGCATATGTATTTTACAAATTATTACAAGTCCCAATTTTGAACTTTTATAATTTAAGACCCGTTCTTCAATATCACGGAACATCTCTATTTCTTAAGAATGAAATAAAAGATTTTTTTGAAAAACACGGAATCTTTAATTACCAATTAAGACATAAACCCCTTTGGAATTTTGGAAGGAATACACGAAAACACTGTTTAAGCGGGCATTATCAATATGATTTATCTCGGATTAAATGGGCTAGATTAGTACCACAAGAATGGCGAAATAGAGCCAATCAACACTGTATGGCTCAAAATAAAGATTTAATTAAAAGAGATTCGTATGAAAAAAATGGATTAACTCATTACGAAAAACAACATTTTTTTGAAGCAGACCTATTACGTAATCAAAAATCGAATTTTAAAAAACACTATAGATATGATCTTTTATCATATAAATCGCTTAATTATGAAGATAAGAAAGACTCGTATATTGATAGATCACTAGTCCAAGTAAATAATAAAGAAGAGTATTATTCTAATTACAATAGAAAGAAAGTAAAATTGTTGGCTATGCTGGGAAGTATCTCTATCAATAATTATATAGGGGAAGATTATATTATGGATATGGAAAAATTCTTGTATAGAAAATATTTTGATTGGAGAATTCTTAATTTTTGTCTTAGAAATAAGGCCAATATGGAAGCCTGGGTTGATATGGATACTGGTACCAGCAGTAATCAAAATACTAGGATTGGGTCCAATAATTATCAAAAAATTAATGCAATTAATAACAGAGTCCCCTTTTATCTTAGAATTCATCAAGATGAAGAAATTAACCCATCCACTCAAAAGGGGTTCTTTTGTGATTGGATGGGAATGAATGAAGAAATACTAAGTTGTCCTATATCAAACCCAGAATCTTGGTTCTTCCCAGAATTTGTACTACTTTTTAATGCATATAGAACGAAACCCTGGATTATACCAATCAAATTACTTCTTTTCAATTTTAATGGAAATAGTAAGAAAAATAGAACCGGAAAGAAAGAGGCGGATCTTTTTATATCACCTACTCAAAAAGAATATTTGGAATTATCGAATCAAAGTAAAGAAGAAAACGAACTCGCAGACCAAGGAACTCCGAGATCGGATGCACAAAAGCAAGTAATTCTTGGATCAGTTCTCTCAAACCAAGAAAAAGATGGTGAAGAAAATTATACGGGATCGGACATGAAAACCCGTATAAAGAAAAAGCAATCCAAAAGAGAAACCGAAGTACAGCTCGATTTATTCCTAAAAAGATATTTGTGTTTGCAGTTGCGATGGAGGGGTGCTGTTTCTTTCAGAGAAAAAATACTCAATGATATGAAAGTATATTGTCAGCTGGTTCGACTAATAAATCCTAGCGACGTTACTATAGCCTCTATTCAAGGGGGAGAAATGAGTCTGCCTATTTTGATCACTAAGAAGAATTTCGATCTTAAAGAATTGACGAAAGGGGGAATGCTTATTATCGAACCCCGTCGTTTGTCTGTAAAAAATGATGGACAATTTTTTCTATATCAAATCGTAGGTATTGCATTGGTTCATAAGAATAAGCGCAAAATTACTAAAAGATACCAAGAAAAGGGCTATGTTGATAAAAAAGATTTTGATGAATTCATTGCAAAACATCAAAAAATGACTGGAAATATAAACAAAAATCATTATGATTTGCTTGTTCCTGAAACTATTTTACTCCCTAAACGTCGTAGAGAATTAAGAACCCTAATTTGTTTCAATTCGAAGAATCAAAATGGTATGCAGAAAAATCCAGTATTTTTTAATAACGGAAAGGGCGGCGGCCGCGTTTTGGATAAAAACAAAAATCTTGCTCGAGAGAAAAATCAACTAATTCAATTAAAGTTCTTTCTTTGGGCCAATTCTCGATTAGAAGATTTAATTTGTATGAATCGGTATTGGTTTAATACCAATAATGGGAGTCGTTTCAGTATGGTAAGGGTCCATATGTATCCACGATTGAAAATTCGTTAATAGTGTGCTTTTCCTATCTATCATGTCCCATTTTGGGATATGAAAACAAAGAAATGTATACATGTCTTGTCTTCCATTCCAGTCTGATACAAGATACCAAATTAATGGCGAACATTTTAATTAGATCCATAAATGAATCAAGAAACTCTTTTTTTTAGGTCCAAATTTTTCTCTTTTGCCGAAATATCCATCCTTTTAGATGCCTAATCAAATTGAAAATTGGATTGATTATTGATATTGATTTTCTAGCAAGTTCATAACGAACTTAAGATTATTGTGTATATCAAATTGAAGTAACTAGTATTATTATTACTGATCAGTAAAATTCATCTTAAAAAAGGAAGGGAGAGGGGTTTCGTTTTATGGTAAAAAATGCATTCATCTCAGTTAGGGTTCAAGAAAAAAAAGAAAAAAACAGCGGATCGGTTGAATTTCAAGTATTTCGTTTCACCAACAAGATCCGGAGACTTACTTCACATTTAGAATTGCACAGAAAAGACTATTCATCTCAAAGGGGTCTACGTAAAATTTTGGAAAAACGCCAACGTCTACTAGCTTATTTGTCAAAGAAAAATAGAGTACGTTATAAAGAATTAATTAGTAAGTTGAATATCCGGGAGTCAAAAAATCGTTAATTTTAAATTTGAAAAAAAAAAAAATTTCGAATTATTTGATTTTGACTGTTGATGAACTTCTTGTTGTTTTCAACAATTCATGTAAGAATGAATCGAGGAAAAACCTATGAGTATACTAGCTACAGAAAAAGAAAAAGAATTTATGATAGTCAATATGGGACCTCACCACCCGTCAATGCATGGGGTTCTTCGTCTCATCGTTACTCTAGACGGTGAAGATGTTATTGACTGTGAACCAATATTGGGTTATTTACACAGAGGGATGGAAAAAATTGCGGAAAACCGAACAATTATACAATATCTGCCTTATGTAACCCGTTGGGATTATTTAGCTACTATGTTCACAGAAGCAATAACTGTAAATGGACCAGAACTGTTGGGAAATATTCGCGTACCTAAAAGGGCCAGCTATATCAGAGTAATTATGTTGGAGTTGAGTCGTATAGCTTCCCATCTGTTATGGCTTGGCCCTTTTATGGCAGATATTGGTGCACAGACTCCTTTCTTCTATATTTTCAGAGAAAGAGAATTAGTATATGATCTGTTCGAAGCTGCCACCGGTATGAGAATGATGCATAATTATTTTCGTATCGGAGGAGTAGCAGCTGATTTACCCTATGGTTGGATAGATAAATGTTTGGATTTCTGCGATTATTTTTTAACAGGGGTTGCTGAATATCAAAAACTTATTACGCGAAACCCCATTTTTTTAGAACGAGTTGAAGGAGTAGGCATTATTGGTGGAGAAGAAGCAATAAATTGGGGTTTATCAGGACCAATGCTACGAGCGTCTGGAATAGAATGGGATCTTCGTAAAGTTGATCATTATGAGTGTTATGACGAATTTGATTGGGAAGTCCAGTGGCAAAAAGAAGGGGATTCCTTAGCTCGTTATTTAGTCCGAATCGGTGAAATGACGGAATCTGTAAAAATAATTCAACAGGCTTTAGAAGGAATTCCGGGAGGCCCCTATGAAAATTTAGAAATCCGCTGCTTTGATAGAGAAAGCGATCCAGAACGGAATGATTTTGAAAATAGATTCATTAGTAAAAAGCCTTCTCCTACCTTTGAATTGACAAAACAAGAACTTTATGCGAGAGTAGAAGCCCCAAAAGGAGAATTGGGAATTTTTCTGATAGGGGATCAAAGTGGGTTTCCTTGGAGATGGAAAATTCGCCCACCGGGTTTTATCAATTTGCAAATTCTTCCTCAGTTAGTTAAAAGAATGAAATTGGCTGATATTATGACGATATTAGGTAGTATAGATATCATTATGGGGGAAGTTGATCGTTGAAATGATAATTGCTACACCCGAAGTACAAGATATCAATTCTTTTTCCCGATTGGAATCCCTACAAGAGGTCTATGGGATCCTATGGGTGCTTGCCCCTATTTCGATTTATGTATTGGCAATCACAATAGGTGTCCTAGTAATTGTGTGGTTAGAAAGAGAAATATCTGCAGGAATACAACAGCGTATTGGGCCTGAATACGCCAGCCCTTTGGGAATTCTTCAAGCTTTAGCCGATGGGACAAAACTCCTTTTCAAAGAAAACCTTCTTCCATCTAGAGGAAATAGTAGTTTATTCAGTATTGGTCCATCTATAGCAGTCATAGCAATTCTACTAAGTTATTCAGTAATTCCTTTTAGTTATAACCTTGTTTTAGCTGACCTCAATATCGGTATTTTTTTATGGATTGCCATTTCAAGTATTGCCCCGATTGGACTTCTTATGTCAGGATATGGATCAAATAATAAATATTCCTTTTTAGGTGGTCTGCGAGCTGCTGCTCAATCGATTAGTTATGAAATACCATTAACTTTATGTGTTTTATCAATATCTCTACGTGTGATTCGCTAAAACCTAAGCTTTTCGTTCTAGAAAAAAAAAAAGAACTTGAATAGAAATCCTCATTTTTTTATTCATTTATTGACTCTTTAGGTTAATAAAAGAAATTAGATAGTTATATATGAGTGAAAGAAAACACCTTCGAAATTCGCAGTAAACGTGGATTAAGTCTCATTTCCTATGTACAAGCGTTAAGGATAAGTAAACAAAAGTAAAAGTGGAGGAAGCCCTTACCCCAAGACAGGTCGATTGATCATCCTAGCTTGAAGCGGGCTTAAAAGACCAACCCTATAGAATTTTCATTTTTCATTAGCTATTGTATGTATTACAATATATATTAGATATATTAGGGGGGTTGAATAGGGGGTTGAAAACGCAAAGCGGGGGGATAGGAAGGAACACCAAAATACACACAACGGGTTAGTAATGTAGATTATGTCAATTATCTAAAAGGATACTTCTGCATAACATAAAAGAATAACATAAAAGAATACTAATTGGGGCTTTAAGTTGGTAGAAACGATCAGGCAGTACTCCCCACAATTCCGATCCAGAGCATGCTCCTATCCGCCAGTTAAAGAAATAACTATCAGGAACGAAATAATCCTTTACCCCCTTTTAAGCCCCATTTTCTCTCAGAAAGAAGAAGAGGAACAAAAAAATAGAAAAAAAAAAAAATACAATTACAATAAAAAATAGAAAAAATACAATTACAATCTAAAAGAATCCTTTCTTTCATATATTGATAGAAATCAAATTCGTGTCATGATTCATGAACTAGTGTAATGGCGAATTCTTTTTCGTAATCGAAAATAAAAGGATGGGTTGAAATATCGAGTGATATTTCTACAAGAGTATTTTATTGAAGGGTTGATTAAGTTATTACTCAACACAGAAAATTTGAAATTCGTAAAGGATGAGATTAATTCAGAAATACTGTTTTTTTATCCTTAGAGCAGACAGAATTCCAGTGGTATAATTGGGGATCCTCCGCTAGATTTTGACTTTATCCATCCTATAACCATATCAAAATCAAAATAACTAATACCGGTCCGGTCCTTACATTTATTTGTGGCCCTGAGGAGCCGTATGAGGTGAAAATCTCATGTACGGTTTTGTAATAGCGATGGAAACCGTAATGTTACCACCGACTATGATTATCTAACAGTTTAAGTACAGTTGATATAGTTGTGGCGCAATCAAAATATGGTTTTTGGGGGTGGAATTTGTGGCGTCAACCTATAGGGTTTATCGTTTTTCTAATTTCTTCCCTAGCGGAATGCGAGAGATTACCTTTTGATTTACCAGAAGCGGAAGAAGAATTAGTAGCCGGTTATCAAACCGAATATTCAGGAATCAAATTTGGTTTATTTTACGTTGCTTCCTATCTAAATCTACTAGTTTCCTCATTATTTGTAACAGTTCTTTACTTGGGAGGTTCGAATCTTTCCATTCCATACATATTTGTTCCTGGGCTGGTTGAAATAAATAAAGCGGATGGAATCTTTGGAACGACAATTGGTATCTTTATTACATTAGCTAAAACTTATTTGTTCTTGTTCATTCCTATTGCAACAAGGTGGACTTTACCGAGACTAAGAATGGACCAACTATTAAATCTTGGCTGGAAATTTCTTTTACCTATTTCTCTCGGTAATCTATTATTAACAACTTCTTCCCAACTCCTTTCGCTATAAAGATAAAGAAAAAAAGGAATACAATATTCGCTACTTGTCTCAAACAAGAGAAAGAAATAAACTCAAAACATTCATAGATATTCACAATATGTTCCCTATGGTAACCGGTTTCATGAATTATGGTCAACAAACAATACGAGCTGCAAGGTACATTGGTCAAAGTTTCATGATTACTTTATCCCAAGCAAATCGTTTACCTGTAACTATTCAATATCCTTATGAAAAATTAATCCCATCAGAGCGTTTTCGTGGTCGAATCCATTTTGAATTTGATAAATGTATTGCTTGTGAAGTATGCGTTCGGGTATGTCCTATAGATCTGCCTGTTGTTGATTGGAAATTTGAAACAGATATTCGAAAGAAACGATTGCTTAATTACAGTATTGATTTTGGAATTTGTATTTTTTGTGGTAACTGCGTTGAGTATTGTCCAACAAATTGTTTATCAATGACTGAAGAATATGAACTTGCGACTTACGACCGTCACGAATTGAATTATAATCAAATTGCTTTAGGTCGTTTACCAATGTCAGTAATTGACGATTTTACAATTCGAACAGTCTTGAATTCGCCTCAACGAAAAAACGTCTAAACCTTTTTAATTTCGAATTACTAAGGTTCAGTTTTGGTATAGTTGGTATAAAGGGATAAGGTTGTTTTTTTGCTTGGTCAATAACTCCAAATCCCAACTTTTGATTGGTTGATGAGAAGTACAACTACATTTGTATTGAAATGAAATGATATATAGACAGAAGCTTTTTCGAACTATATAGCTTCAATTTCAAATTGGCATTTAGAATAACGAAAAGAACGAAATTGATCCCAGAACAGTATCCGCATCAATTCCCACTTAGTAGATTCTAATTTCATTGAATTGGAATTGAGAATGTATCATAAATAATTTTTCCTGGTCGGCTCAATAAGGTCATGAAAAAGATTTCGATTTATTTATCTCCTATTTTAATATAATGGATTTGCCTGGACCAATACACGATTTTCTTTTAGTTTTTCTGGGATCGGGTCTTATATTAGGAGGTCTGGGAGTGGTATTATTTACCAACCCAATTTATTCTGCCTTTTCCTTGGGATTGGTTCTTGTTTGTATATCATTATTCTATATTCTATCAAATTCCCATTTTGTAGCTGCCGCGCAACTCCTTATTTACGTGGGAGCTGTAAATGTTTTAATCATATTTGCTGTAATGTTCATGAACGGCTCAGACTATTCCAAAGATTTTCAGTTGAATCTTTGGACTATTGGCGATGGTCTTACTTCTCTGGTTTGTACAAGTATTTTTTTTTCGCTAATCACTACTATTCTCGATACATCGTGGTACGGGATTATTTGGACTACACGAGCCAACCAGATTATTGAACAAGATTTGATAAGTAATAGTCAACAAATTGGAATTCATTTATCAACAGACTTTTTTCTTCCATTTGAACTCGTTTCAATAATTCTTTTAGTTGCTTTAATAGGTGCAATTGCCGTGGCGCGTCAATAACAAATCTTTATAACTAGGAACAGCAATCCCAATTCTACTTTTTATGTGTTATCACATTCATTATGTGTTATCACATTCATTTCCCTGAAATTCTTGTAAAGTATAGTTGAATACTATTCACAGATCAATAGAAAATCAAAATAGAATTTTTTTTATTCGATCTATTACCAAATAGATTCTTTTGTTCCGTACCTGGTATATTCTAAACAACCAAATCACTTGCATTATTATTATTGTTCAGATTGAAATGAATCGAAATTGGTACGGAGTTGGTTAATGATGCTCGAGCATGTACTTGTTTTGAGTGCCTATTTATTTTCGATTGGCATCTATGGCTTGATTACGAGCCGAAATATGGTTCGGGCCTTGATGTGCCTTGAACTTATACTAAATGCAGTTAATATCAATTTTGTAACATTCTCTGATTTTTTTGATAGTCGACAATTAAAAGGAGATATTTTTTCAATTTTTGTTATAGCTATTGCAGCCGCTGAAGCAGCTATCGGATCAGCTATTGTTTCGTCAATTTATCGTAACAGAAAATCGACGCGTATCAATCAATCGACTTTGTTGAATAAGTAGTATTTCTAAATCATAATATAATATTCCTCAATTCAATTTAGGATATTTAATATGCCCTAATTTCGATCCTGTTTGTGAAACTGTAAGAAATCAAAGTATCTTTGTTCCCTTGATCCAGAAGTGGATTAATTAGCAAAATTATGGTAAATCATTGATTCATCTGGTGTTTACATATGACATTTCAAAATTGACTAGATCGAAAATTAAAAAGTTCAAAACAAAAATAGATAGATCCAATGTCACATTCAGTAAAGATTTATGATACATGTATAGGGTGTACTCAATGTGTACGAGCTTGCCCCACGGATGTATTAGAAATGATACCTTGGGACGGATGTAAAGCAAAGCAAATTGCTTCTGCTCCAAGAACAGAGGACTGTGTTGGTTGTAAGCGATGTGAATCCGCCTGTCCAACGGATTTCTTGAGTGTTCGAGTTTATTTATGGCATGAAACAACCCGAAGCATGGGTCTAGCTTATTGATATTGATACGTTCCCGAAAAACCCACTTGAATCCGTTTTGAATACAGTTTTTTTTTTTACCGATTACCGACAAAAACCCGTACTCGAAAAAGAAAAAAAAAAAATACGAATATATTCTATTTTCGAGTTTCGAGCACGGGTTTTTCTGGGCCAAGTGTATCTTGTCTTTACCACGAATTATTTTCCTTGGTTAACACTAATTGTAGTTTTTCCGATAGCCGCGGGTTCTTTAATTTTTTTTCTACCTCATAGAGGAAATAAGGTGACTAGAGGATATACAATATATATATGTGTCTTAGAACTCCTTCTAACGACCTATGCATTCTGTTATAATTTCCAATTGGACGATCCATTAATCCAGCTGGCAGAGGATTATAAATGGATCACTTTTTTTGAGTTTGACTGGCGATTGGGAATAGATGGACTTTCCATAGGACCCATTTTACTGACGGGATTTATCACCACTTTAGCTACTTTAGCGGCTCGGCCAGTTACTCTGAATTCCCGACTATTCCACTTCCTGATGTTAGCGATGTACAGCGGTCAAATAGGATCATTTTCTTCTCGGGACCTTTTACTTTTTTTCATCATGTGGGAATTAGAATTAATTCCCGTTTATCTACTTCTGTCCGTGTGGGGTGGAAAGAAACGCCTTTATTCAGCCACAAAATTTATTTTGTACACGGCAGGAGGCTCCGTTTTTCTTTTAATAGGAGTTTTGGGTATCGGTTTATATGGTTCCAATGAACCAACATTAAATTTGGAAACATTAGTTAATCGGTCGTATCCTGTGGCACTGGAAATAATATTCTATATTGGATTTTTTATTGCTTTTGCTGTCAAATTGCCGATTATACCCTTTCATACGTGGTTACCAGACACCCACGGAGAGGCACATTACAGTACTTGTATGCTTCTAGCCGGAATCTTATTAAAAATGGGAGCATATGGGTTGATTCGAATCAATATGGAACTATTACCGCACGCTCATTCTATATTTTCCCCCTGGTTCATGATAGTAGGTACCGTGCAAATAATTTATGCAGCTTCAACATCTCCCGGCCAACGGAATTTAAAAAAAAGAATAGCCTATTCCTCTGTATCTCATATGGGTTTCATAATTCTAGGAATAGGCTCGATAACCGATATAGGTCTCAATGGAGCCGTTTTACAAATAATTTCTCATGGGTTGATTAGTGCTGCACTTTTTTTCTTGGCAGGAACGAGTTATGATAGAATACGTTTTGCTTATCTAGACGAAATGGGCGGACTAGCTATACCAATTCCAAAGATCTTCACGCTATTCAGTATCTTATCGATGGCCTCCCTTGCATTACCCGGCATGAGTGGTTTTGTTGCAGAATTGATAGTATTTTTTGGAATAATTACCAGCCAAAATTTTTTTTTAATGCCAAAAATAGTAATCACTTTTGTAATGGCAATTGGAATGATATTAACTCCTATTTATTCATTATCTATGTTACGGCAAATGTTCTATGGGTACAAGCTATTTAATGCCCCAAACTCTTATTTTTTTGATTCTGGACCACGGGAGTTATTTGTTTTGATCTCGATTCTTCTACCCGTAATAGGTATTGGTATTTATCCCGATTTCGTTCTCTCACTATCAGCGGACAAGGCCGAAGCTATTATATCGAATTTTTTTTTGTAGATAGTTTTCATGACTAAAAAAAATCAAAAAGAAATCCCATGATTTTAAAAAGAGTTCGTTATCCAATGAACAAAGAAATCCTTTTTCTTCTCTTACTCTTAAGTTAAATAAAAAGAAGAAGTAAAATAATTTAAATTCCATTTTTTAATTTAAATTAAATTGTGACCAACTGCCAAAGGCATTTGTAAGAACCTTTTGAATCGCCGCACTGCTTGATTCAAAAGGTTCTCGGCATCTTACACTAACACCAAGTTTCGTTTCGATCTCCGCGCTGTCCTATGTTTGTATTCATCAAACCCTTTCTTCAATTCAAATAGGTGTTAATTAAATGAACCATAACTATGTAACCCTATTCCTAATAGATTGACTCCGAAATAGCATATCCAAATTATAAAAAAGCCCATAGAAGCCACAATTGCGGAATTTACACCTTCCCATTTTGTATTTGTTCGAGTATGTAAATAAATCCCGAATATCGTCCAAGTAATAAATGCCCAAGTTTCTTTTGGATCCCAATTCCAATAAGACCCCCACGCCTCATTAGCCCATACTGCTCCCGAAAGAATACCTGTGGTTAAAAAGATAAATCCTAAACTAATAATACGATAACTCCAACGATCCAATTGTTGAATCACTTGAGACCTGTAATAATTTCTAGCGGAAAAACTATTTAGAAAAACATTCTTTTTTTCGTTCATGTATTGGATTTCACTGAAACAAAATGACCCATTTACATTTACAAAATTTTTTCTTTTCAAAAAAAGCCCTATCACTTTTCGAAATGTAATGACTAGAAGAGCCGTGGATAATAATGATCCACATAAAAGAGCTGCATAGCCCAATACCATCATACTTACGTGCATCATTAACCACTGGACTTGGAGAGCGGGTACTAATATTCTGGATTGATGCATTTTGGTTAAAAAACCCGAAGTCGCAAAGCCTTGGGTAAAAAAAGCACTTGGTGCCGTTATAGCGCTTAAATGATTTTGATTATTTTTAAAATCAAAAATCTTATGAATAATAGAGAAACTCCATGAAAGAAAGATTAATGATTCATATAAATCACTTAATGGGAAATGTCTCGAGTAAACCCAACGGGTGATTAATAATCCTGTTAGACAGAAAGCGGTAGCTGTCATCCCCCTTTCTGATGAAGCATATAGCCCTATGATTTCATCGACTAAGAAGGTTATTAAATAAATTGTAATTCCAATTGAAACGACCGAAAAGGATATATGCGTTAATATACGCTCCAAAGTTGAAAATATCATAAAAAAAAAAATTAAAAGCGAGAATACCTCAAATATACAGAATGGAAATCATAAATTAAATTCCTTAGAGCACTTTTTTTGTATATCTTTTTACAGATGCTATGCCGCCACTCGGACTCGAACCGAGATGCTCTAGCACTGCTTCCTAAGAGCAGCGTGTCTACCGATTTCACCATAGCGGCTTGCTCGAAATCATAATACCCTATTATTAGTCAATCGTCGAGATTGAAAGAGTCTATTTCAATGGATTTTTATTCATCAATTTGAAATTTGAATGCTTACTAAAAACAAAAAACATTGAAAGGGCTATTTAAAGATTCCGCCCCTTTTTTTGTTGTTGTATTTAATTATTTAAGGTTTCAGTTTTATTTAACTTAACTTTCATAGTTTCTTCTTTGATAAACTAGAACCTTGTAACGGCTGTAACTAAATAGTTCTAACTTCACTCCAGGGAACAACTCAAAAAGGGTTTCTTTCTTTTTTTTTTTTCATTTTTTAGAACTTTTGTGTTTGTGTTGTCGTAATTTTAGGTTTTTTTTTTTTCACTATTAATTTGTCCTAGGATTGATCAAATCAATTAGGTATTGGGCTGCACGTATTATAGAAAAAAAAAAAAAAAAATTCGATAAAAAAGTCTTTCTAAATTCGAATTAGAAAAATATATATATTTTGATGGAGCCCCCCCTCAAACATAGGATTTTTTTTTAATCACTTAAAATTGTCACACTATTCACTATTCGTATCCAATATCTGCCTAAACGGGAAGGGTTGCTTTTCTCAATTGGAGTCAAAGTGCAGGGTATCCGGTTATATATAGTGATTCAGAAAAATAATGATTTAGAACGTAAAAAAAAAAAAAAAAGTTATATACTGAATCAATTAGTTTCAACAGCCTTTTTTTTTTCCTAACGATTTTATATCCCCTCTTCTATAGCATCAATGGAAAGACCTAAATCGAAATAAATCTAAATAAAAAAAAAAAATTTCTTATTGTTTATGGTGGGGTGATGGGGAAAATAAGAATCCCCATCCTGGGAATAAAAAAATAGTAAAATAAAAAGAAAGGTGAAACTTTCTAGTTTGTCTTGATTCCGTTTTCAAATAAAAAAAAAAAAAAGTCCTTTTTTTTTTTTATTTATTTTTATTTTCGAATTCAGTAGACAAATCAATTGGTTCAAAACATTACAAAAGGGAATGTTTACTTACTTTTTCGATTTTTCTAAATTCTATAGTATAAATTCAAAACACAATTAACTCATTTTTGTGTCTGGGGGATTCAGATTATTTCAACCTTTGATTATTTATTTGTTGTACAAAAAAAACTTTTTGAATTCCCAGTAGCAAGGGATTTCGCTAACGAAAAAGCCTTCAACGCTGCCCAGTACCCCCCTTTTTTCCAAAGATTTTTACGAATACGTTTTTTTAATATAGAAGTACGTTTTTTTGGAACTGCCATTCAAAAAAGAAAAGGTTAGTCATTGATCAAATTGGATGTGAAAGACATCTATTGTTAAAACAAATCATTTTTTAGTTTTACGGTTCATTTCATTATCTGTTTATTTTTTTTATACACTAACTACCTTTAGAAAAAAGAAATAAATCGAAATATGCAAAAATGGCATAAAATCTTACTAGAACAAAAAATAAATAAATAAATAAATGGAATAAGGGATTTTTTCAATTTATATTCCCTAAATATTGGAGAATAAAGTAATTCGTATTCCGGAGTTATTGGCGGCACCCTTAGATACCTATTCAAATCGATATCTCTAGGACGGATTGGGCCATATAACAGAAATAGAATTGGTTGAAGTTGATAAAAAAAAGAAAAAGCCCTTCCGCCCTTATCTCTGTCTATTTTCGGCCTGCTACATTTATCCATGAAAAATACATCGAACAGGTTTTATCTACCCAATCATTTTTGTCTAGTAATTGGTTATTAAATGTCTTTTATTATAATTAAATGTCTTTTATTATAATTATAATAGTAGACAATCAATACGTGCCGAGATGAACTAGTTAATGGTTGTGAATAAACAAAGAATAAAAAAACTAATTCGTATTTTATTGGGGAACGATAGGGGTCAGCCTATGATTTATATCAAATTTAATTTTGTGTAATTCTTTCGTCTTAATCTATGGACATAAATTAGTGTAATTAGAGAATAATAAGTGAAGTTTGAATTTGCTCTATCTTCCTAAAAATCTTACGTAGTATAAAGTATAAAATAATTATTTATTTTTGACTAGTAGCTTAGTTAGAACATTTGATTGTTTTTAACTTTTCATTTTTTTGAAGTTGGTGGGAAAGATTCAAAATAACTATGAATAGAAAAAGCGAATTTTATTTAAGTTTTTCATTTTAATACCTTAACCTTAATTTTTTTATTAATCCCTTTTAAATTTAAAAGAGATAAGAACCGGTGAATCAGAAACACTGAATTAAGAATAAAAAACAATTATTATTACTTTATTGATTTTATGGAACATACATATCAATATTCCTGGATCATACCTTTAGTTCCACTTCCAGTCCCTATGTTAATAGGGGTGGGACTTCTATTTTTTCCGACCGCAACAAAAAATCTTCGCCGTATGTGGGCTTTTATTAGTATTTTATTGTTAAGTATAGTTATGATTTTTTCGATCGATCTATCTATTGAGCAAATAGATAGAACTTCGATCTATCAATCCCTAAGGAGTTGGACCATCACTAGTGATTTGTCTTTCGAGTTCGGATACTTTATTGATCCACTTACTTCTATTATGTCAATATTAATCACTACAGTTGGAATTCTGGTTCTTATTTATAGTGACAATTATATGTCTCATGATCAAGGATATTTGAGATTTTTTGCTTATATGAGTTTTTTCAATGCTTCAATGTTAGGATTAGTTACAAGTTCGAATTTCATACAAATTTATATTTTTTGGGAATTGGTTGGAATGTGCTCTTATCTATTAATCGGGTTTTGGTTCACACGACCTATTGCGGCAGGCGCCTGTCAAAAAGCATTTGTAACTAATCGTGTAGGGGATTTTGGATTATTATTAGGGATCTTAGGTCTTTATTGGCTAACAGGCAGTTTCGAATTTCGGGATTTGTTCGAAATATTGAAAAACTTGATTTATAATAATGAGGTTAACCTTTTATTTGTTACTTTGTGTGCATTTCTATTATTTGCCGGCCCGGTTGCTAAATCCGCGCAATTCCCCCTTCATGTATGGTTACCCGATGCCATGGAAGGGCCTACTCCTATTTCGGCTCTTATCCATGCTGCTACTATGGTAGCGGCGGGAATTTTTCTTGTAGCTCGGCTTCTTCCACTTTTCATAGTCATACCATACGCAATGAATCTAATATCTTTGATAGGGATAATAACAGTATTTTTAGGAGCTACTTTAGCTCTTGCTCAACAAGATATTAAGAGAGGTTTAGCTTATTCTACAATGTCTCAATTGGGTTATATGATGTTAGCTCTAGGTATGGGGTCTTATCGAGCCGCTTTATTTCATTTGATTACTCATGCCTATTCCAAAGCCTTGTTGTTTTTAGGATCCGGATCAATTATTCATTCAATGGAAGCTATTGTTGGATATTTTCCAGATAAAAGCCAGAATATGGTTCTTATGGGTGGGTTAAGAAAGCATGTGCCGATTACAAAAACCGCTTTTTTAGTAGGTACTCTTTCTCTTTGTGGTATTCCACCTCTCGCCTGTTTTTGGTCCAAGGATGAAATTCTTAATGATACTTGGTTGTATTCGCCGATTTTCGCAACAATAGCTTTTTTCACAGCTGGATTAACCGCATTTTATATGTTTCGAATTTATTTACTTACTTTTGAGGGGCCTTTCAACTTTTGCTTGCAAAATTACAGTGGCAAAAAAAGAAATTCCTTATATTCAATATCTCTATGGGGTAAAGAAGAACCAAAACCGATTAAAAACAAATTTCATTTAGTTGTTTTATTAACAATGAATAATAATAAAAGGGCTTCTTTTTTTGCGAAGAAGACTCATCGAATTGCTAGTACTGTAACAAATATGCCCTTTATTACTATTTTTCCTTTTGGCGCTGCCAAGACTTTTTGTTATCCTCACGAATCAGACAATACTATATTATTTGTTATGCTTGTATTAGTCCTATTTCCTTTGTTTGTTGGAGCGATAGGAATTCCTTTGAATCAAGAAGTAATCGAGTCGGATATTTTATCAAAATTGTTAACTCCGTCTATAAATCTGTTACATCAAAATTCAACTCATTTTGTTGATTGGTATGAAGGTGTAAAAAATCCAACCCTTTCCGTCAGTATAACGTATTTCGGAATACTTCTAGCCTACTTTTTATATAAACCCTTTTATTCATCTTTACACAATTGGAACATATTTAATTTTTTTGCTAAAAGAGGACCTAAGAGAATTCTTTGGGACAAAATACTCAATTTTCTATATGATTGGTCATATAATCGTGCTTATATAGATGCTTTTTACACAAGATCCTTAACAGAAGGGATAAGAGGATTAGCGGAACTAACTCATTTGTTCGACAGACGAGTAATTGATGGAATTACGAATGGGGTTGGTATTACAAGTTTTTTTGTAGGGGAA